CCTTAGTTAAGAATGTTTCATAAAAAATATCTATGTAACCACGATTATATGACCAATTGTATATTACATTTATTATTCGGTCCAAGAAAAGTCTCTTAGGACCTATTTTAACAAATGAATTAATTAATTCTAAATTCTGAAAAGATGAATAAACAGACCCATATAAAAGAGACGCTATGAATATTCCGAAATAGGCTATACTGACTGAATAAATTGCATTTGTCACAAATTCATACCAATCCACAGAATAGTTCGAATTTTGATGTAAAAGGTTTATCGATGGGGTTAACCATTTCGATAATATATCCAAATCCATTCCTACTTGATCGAAAGGAATTCCTATGGACCCAACAAACAAAGTAAATAGGACCAATACAAGTAGAGAAAATAGCATAGTATTGTCCGATTCACAGGGATACATGGAAGTGTCTTTATTGTCAAAATGAGTACTAAAGGATCGCATCAGATTTCGTATATTCCCATCAATTTGATATATCTTCTTCGAAAAAAGGGAAACCTTTTTATTATTATTCATTACTGAGAAAAGTACATTTTTGTTAACTGGTTTCGGTCCTTCTTTTCCCCATATAGATATTGAAGAGAACGAGCTATTTTTAGTGCCACTGTAATTTTGAAACCGAACGTGTAAATGCCCCTCAAAAGTAAGTAAATACATCCGAAACATATAAAATGCAGTTAATCCTGCTGTGGAACAGGCTATTATCGCGAAAATCGGTGAATACAACCAACTATCATTAAGAATTTCATCTTTGGACCAAAAACAAGCAAGAGGTGGAATACCACAAAGAGAAAGTGTACCTAATAAAAAAGTAGTTTTTGTAATTGGCACATATTTGGTTAAACCACCCATAAGAACCATGTTCTGACTTTTATCTGGAGAATATCCAACAATGGGTTCCATTGAATGAATAATCGATCCGGATCCTAAAAACAATAATGCTTTCGAATAGGCATGAGTGATTAAATGGAATAAAGCAGCTCGATAAGAACCTATCCCTGGAGCTAACATAATATAACCCAATTGAGACATTGTAGAATAGGCTAAACTTCTCTTAATGTCTTTTTGAGCAAGAGCTAAAGTAGCTCCTAATAGTACCGTTATTATACCTAGCAAAGAAATGAGATTCATTATGTAAGGTATGACTGTGAAAAGGGGAAGAAGCCGAGCGACAAGAAAAATTCCTGCTGCTACCATAGTAGCAGCATGTATAAGAGCCGAAATAGGAGTGGGCCCCTCCATGGCATCAGGTAACCATACATGAAGGGGAAATTGTGCGGATTTAGCAACTGCACCAAGGAATAATAGGGAGGCACACAGAGTAGCAAATAAAGAATGGACCCCATTATTATGGATCAAGTTATTGAAGATTTCGAACAAATCCCGAAGTTCCAAACTACCTGTTATCCAATAAAAACCTAAGATTCCTAATAATAAACCAAAATCCCCTACACGATTAGTTACAAATGCTTTTTGACAAGCATTGGCTGCAATTGGTCGTGTGAACCAAAAACCTATTAATAGATACGAACACATTCCCACCAGTTCCCAAAAAATATGAATTTGTATCAAATTGGAACTAGTAACTAATCCCAACATAGAAGTATTGGAAAAACTCATATAAGCAAAAAATCTCAAATATCCTTGATCATGAGACATATAATTGTCACTATAAATAAGAACCATGATTCCAACAGTAGTGATTAGTATTGACATAATACAAGTAAGTGGGTCGATCAAGTGGCCGAACTCTAAAGAAAAATCATTATTGATGGTCCAAGAACATAGAAATTGATAGATAGAACTGCCATTGATTTGCTGAATAGACAGATCGGCCGAAAAAACCATAACTATACTTAGCAATGAAACACTAGGAAAAGCCCACATACGACGAAGATTTTTTGTTGCAGTCGGAACAAGCAGAAGTCCCCATCCTATTGACATAGTAACTGGAAGTGGAACGAAAGGTATGATCCATGCATATTGATATGTATGTTCCATAAGAAAATAAAACTTTTTTTATTCTTATTAATTGTTTCCGATTCACCAGCTCTTCTCTCTTTCGGAAGTCAAATAAATAAATAAAAATAAAGATAGAAAAGAACTCAAATAGGATTTTTAATTCTTAATTATTCCGATTCTTTCCCAAATATCGTATTGAATAAAAAGAAATTTAAATCAAGAAGTTACAATTGTTCAAATGACCAAGTCACTGGTTAAAACTGACCATTTAGTTATTAACTAAGATATTTATTAAGATAAAGAAAGAATATGAGATTTTCAATCATTCCACTATTACGGCGATTGATGTCCATATAGTAAATAGTAAGGAAAAGGAATGACACCAAAAAAGGGTAAAAGTACTCTATTGGGATATGGATCATAGAATCCGCCAATAACTCGACCCAATAAAATACTAGTTATTTTAGTTAGTTTATTCGGAGTCATTAATTAATTCATTGTAGAACTGATTGATTGGCTTCTATTCCAATAAAACAAATTTATGTTTATAGGAAATCCTATGATACTCGTCACTTCGCATAGAACTGAAATAAGAGATTACTAAAATGACCTTTATCAAGTAATGTATCGTTTAACAGATTAACTACCAATCTCATTTTCATTTAAATTATGAGTACTCTATCCTCGAGCTTGATCAATTAATAGAAAAATTTTAAATTATTATTTTCTTAAATTAGGTAAGGATTCTTAAGCTTTTCGATTTATTCAATGTAAGACGACGAGATATAAATAGACTGAGATTGAGATATGAATTGGAACCCTTTTTGATTCTTATCAACAACAACCGGTTCGATTTCTATGGTAGCGGACCTCATAGACATAGATCGGAATGAAGATATGAAGGTACAAATTAGTACGAATTCTTATTTCTTCGGGCATTGTATGTAATAGAGATGTGGAACAAAAAAAAATTCCTTTGAAAATCACATCGTTTTTCTTTTTTCTATTTCTTTTTTTTATCCCTAGTGTACTCTATGTGATGCGCACGTATCTATATTTTTGTATGTTATGAAGGAAGTATCCGCTATGGAATAAATATAGATAATGAATAGCAAGAACGATCCATTTTGAACAATACATGTCTTTCACATCCAACTATAAAAGTAACTTCTTTATTTTAAAATGGCGGTTCCAAAGAAACGTACTTCTATCTCAAAAAAGCGTATTCGTAGAAATATTTGGAAGAAAAAGGGATATTGGGCGGCGGTAAAAGCTTTATCTTTAGCTAAATCTATTTCTACCGGGCATTCAAAAAGTTTTTTTGTGCGACAAACAAGTAATAAAGCCTTGGAATAATCTGAATCGACATGACTCGATGAATTGGATGATTTATAAGATGAATAATTCACATTAACTAATGTTTTGAACTCATCTATATGAGATAGAACTGAACCGGCTGTTGTGGTATGTAGAATAAGAATTATTCTGTCTATTGGGTTCTAAGAACGGTACTATTTCTTTTTTGTTGTTTGAAAAACAACAACAAAAAAGAAATAGTTAAACACAAAATACAAGGTTTCACTTTTCATTATAGTAGATTTTGATAATTCGCGAGATGGGGGTTGTTATTTCCCCCCCAAAAAAATATTTTTTTTAGGAAGAAGTTTATTCGATTATGTATCTCCAATAGTTATACATCATTAAGATTTTTGGAAGATCTGAAACAAGTATGAACGACAGTAGTAAAAATGAATGGATCCTTGAAACTAATTGATTGAAATATATATTTTAAGACTTTGCTTTGTAACTCTCCGAATCACTACATAGATTCCCTCTTGTTTCGACCCAATCAATAAAAACTCCCCGGATCCCCTTTAGGTCGATATTTATGTACGAAGAATAAGTCAATCTTCCTTAATCCAAAATAGATCCTATGTTTGGACCGTAGGATCGATCAATCTATTTTATAGAGAATATACTTTATTTATAAGTAAAGTACATAGCGTAGAATTCCAATAGAGATTGAAACTCTTTTGTTTTATGTGCAGCCCAATACCTAATTGGTTCGGTAAATCCTCACACGAATTATGTATACAATGAGGATCCCAACCATTAATACAGTTTTGATACCAAACTATCTAAATATTTATAGAAATCCCTTGGATGTAGTTATCCAATTGTGATACATAAAAAATCCTATTTATTTTCTTTTGTTCAGTGAAAAATGAATCTTTTTTCATTTCCGATCCATGAAATCAGATAAATGAGAAATGAATCATCAAAAAATGATATAAAAAAGGGACAATTCTTAGTTCTAGACCTCAACTGAGGACATAACCATCTAGTTCCAACTGTTCCATAAGAACTTATACTACGTGAAAGCCTGTTGTTAAAAATGACACCATACCGGGATACTAAGGATTATTGAAGTTCAAATATTCATTTGAACGAGTCTTTATTCATCGATTCTAACGTTTCCTAAAATATATTGCATTGAATCTTTCAATCTCGACGATTGAACATCATATGGGCTATTATTATTTCGATCAAGCCGCCATGGTGAAATCGGTAGACACGCTGCTCTTAGGAAGCAGTGCTAGAGCATCTCGGTTCGAGTCCGAGTGGCGGCATCCTCTAAAAAGGACACATTAGATCCTATAATGAATTTAATTCGGAATTTACATTCCGTAATTGAGGGACCCCTCTTTTTTTTAATGATTTTTTTTTATGATATTTGCGACTTTAGAACATATATTCACTCACATCTCTTTTTCGATCATTTCAATTGTCATTACGATTTATTTGGTGACTTTATTAGTCCATGAAATCGTAGGACTATGTGATCCGTCAGAAAAAGGCATGATAGCCACTTTTTTCTGTATAACAGGATTATTAGTTACTCGTTGGATTTATTCGAGACATTTCCCGTTAAGTGATTTATATGAATCATTAATGTTCCTTTCATGGAGTTTCTCCATTATTCATATGGTTCCTAAAATAGGGAACCATAAAAATGATT